TGCTTATAAAAAGGAAGACAAATTGTTTTCCAATTCTAAGAAGATTAAACGACCGAACAAATTTCTCTCTAAAAGTCTCAACAACAATTAAAAAAAGCATTCTCCTTATAAAAAAAATAATAAAAGAATTAGCAAAAATAAACCCAAAGCTATTATTTGGATTAGGAGAAGTATATGAGTTGCGTGAAACTAAAAAAGAAAAAGATTTTATAATCAGTAATAGTATTATTTCTAAACCATCCAGTAAAATTAAATCTATTGATTGGAGAAGTTATTCACTGCCAGAAAAAAAAACAAAAGAGCTGACTGATAGAACAAGCCTAATCATAACTCAAATAAACAAACTTAGAAAAGCCAAGAAAAACAAAAATCTAACTTCAGAAAAAAATATTAGTTCGAACAAAAAAAGTAATGATGCTAACAGATTAGAATCCTATATATTTTTTTTTCAGGTGTTAAAAAGAAGAAAGATTAGATTAATCCGTAAATCACATTTTTTTATACAATTTTTCTTTCAAAGGATATACTTCTTAGGTATGATTAATATTCTTCGGATCGACACACAAGTTTTTCTTGAATCAACAACAAAAAAAGTAAAAAAATACATTTACAATATTAATATTAAAGCAAATCCCGAAAGAATTGAAAAAAAAAAAAAAAAACAAATTCACTTTAGAAAGTCACTTTCTAATATTAGTAATATTAATAAATATTCAAAGAACTTGCCTTCTTTGTCACAAGCATATGTATTTTACAAATTATCAAAAACCCACGTTATTAACTTAAGATCTGTTCTTCAATATCACGGAACACCCGTTTTTAAGAAAAACGAATTAACGGGATATTTTAGAACACAAGAAATATTTCGTTCCGAATTAAAAAATAAAAAACTTCGTAATTCTAGACTGAATCCATGGAAAAATTGGTTACGGGTTCATTATCAATATAATTTATCTAAAATTCAATGGTCTAAATTAGTAGCACAAAAATGGCAAAATACAGTTAATCAAGCCCCCCAAAAAGAGTTAAACAAATGGTATTCATATGAAAAAGAAACTTATTCTCTATTACCAAATACAAAAGAAAATTTTAAAAGACACTCTGAATATGATCTCTTATCATCTAAATCTATTAATTATGAAGCTAAGAGGAACTCATATGGTTATGTATCATCATTACAAGTAAACAATATAGATAAACAAAAATTATTTGATGGGCTGGCAATTATACTTATCAAGAATTATCTAGGAAAAGATGCTATTATGGCTAAAAATCCGGATAGAAAATATGCGGATTGGAAAATTATCCATTTTAGTGTTAGAAAGAAGCTCAATAGTGAGGCTTGGATCCATAGCACCAGTAATAAACAGACTAGTCACGATCAAAAAGTTGATAAAATGTATAAGAAATATCCTTTTTATCTCTCAATTCATGAAGACATCAACCCCTTCAATAAAAAACAATTTGCTTGGCTGGGAATGAATGAAGAAATACAAAACAAGGCCATATCCGATTTTGAACTTTGGTTCTTCCCAGAAATTATGTTACTTTATAATTCATATAAAATAAAACCCTGGGTCATACCCATAAAATTACTTTTTTTTTTTTTTCAGGGAAATGCACCGAGTAGTACAAATAAAAACATCACTGAAAAAAAATATCTTGAAGAAGATTATACGGGATCAGTCATAAAAAACCATACAAAGAAAAAGCAAAACACAAGCGCTCCAGAAACAGAATTCGATTTTTTCCTAAAAAATAATTTGCTTATTCTATTTAGAAGTGATTATTTTTTTAATCAACAACTAATCAATAATATCAAGGTATATTGTCTTCTGCTTAGACTGAGAAGCCCGCGAAAAGTTTTTATATCCTCTCTGCAACGAGGCGAAATGATTTTCAATATAATGCTGAGTCACAAGGATGTCTATATTCCAGAATTGGTGAAAGGGTGGGGGGTTAGCATCGAACCGGTTCGTCTGTCTGTCAAAACTAATGGAAAATTTATTAGATATCAAAGCATAAGTATTTCATTGGTTCATAAGAGTAAAGATCGCATTAATCAAAGATATGGTGATAAAAAGAATTTTTATAAATCCCTTACAAGACATCAAAAAATAACCGGAAATAGAGACAAAAACTATTATGCTTTGCTCGTTCCCGAAAATATTTTATCACCTAGACGTCGGAGAGAATTTAGAATTGTAATTTCATTGAATTCAAGAAAAGGGAAGGGTGCGGATCTAAATCCCATACTTTGGGATGGGAAGAACGTAAAAAACTGTGTTAAATTTTTGGATACAAGCCCAAATCTTGATATAGATAAAAATAAATTAATAAAATTAAAGTTCTTTCTGTGGCCCACTTATCGATTAGAAGATTTAGCTTGTATGAATCGCTATTGGTTTGATACCACTAATAGCAGTAGTTTCAGTGTGTTAAGGCTACATATGTATCCACAATATCCACAATTTTAAAATAGACGGCGATAAATTTTTGCTAGATATCAGATATCAGGTAACATTTCTAATATTTCAAAGCAAACTAATACATACATGTAGTATCTTACATTCCATGATAATTCGATCTATAAATAAATAAATCAACGGAATTTTTTTTGAGAAAATTAAGAGTAGATAATTTAATTTAGTATACCCGATTCAAATGGTTAGCATTATTCTTATTTATTATTTCTGATCAGTAAAAAAAAAAAAAATATCTTTAAACAAGAAAAGAAAAAGGGGGAGCAATTTACGTTTTATGGTAAAAAATTCATTCATTTCAGTTTTTTTTCAAGAAAAAAAAGAAGAAAACCCGGGGTCTGTTGAATTTCAAGTATTAAGTTTCACTAATAAGATACGACGACTTACTTCACATTTGGAATTGCACAGAAAAGACTATTTATCTCAGAGAGGTTTACGTAAAATTCTGGGAAAACGTCAACGATTACTAGCTTATTTGTCAAAGAAAAATAGAGTACGTTATAAAGAATTAATTGGTCGGTTGGAGATTCGCGAGCCAAAAACTCACTAATTTAAATTTTAAAGAACTTTAATTATTTGATTTGTTAGATCTTGAATTTTGATTATTTTCGGCAATTCATGGAAGAATCAATCGGGGAAAAACCTATGAATGTACCAGCTACAAAAAAAAACCTCATGATAGTAAATATGGGTCCTCAGCACCCATCAATGCATGGTGTTCTTCGACTCATCATTACTCTAGATGGTGAAGATGTTATTGACTGTGAACCAATATTGGGTTATTTACACAGAGGAATGGAAAAAATTGCAGAAAACCGAACAATTATACAATATTTGCCTTATGTAACAAGGTGGGATTATTTAGCTACTATGTTCACAGAAGCGATAACCGTAAATGCACCAGAGCAGTTAGGAAATATTCAAGTACCGAAAAGAGCCAGCTATATCAGAGTAATTATGTTGGAGTTGAGTCGTATAGCTTCTCATTTGTTATGGCTCGGCCCTTTTATGGCCGATATTGGGGCACAAACCCCTTTCTTCTATATTTTCAAAGAAAGAGAATTAGTATATGATCTATTCGAAGCTGCCACTGGTATGAGAATGATGCATAATTATTTTCGTATCGGAGGAGTCGCTGTTGATCTACCCCATGGCTGGATAGATAAATGTTTAGATTTCTGTGATTATTTTTTAACAGGGGTTGCTGAATATCAAAACCTTATTACACGAAATCCTATTTTTTTAGACCGAGTTGAGGGAGTAGGGATTATTAGCGAAGAGGAAGCAATAAATTGGGGTTTATCAGGACCAATGCTACGAGCTTCCGGAATAAAGTGGGATCTTCGTAAAGTTGATCATTATGAGTGTTATGACGAATTTAATTGGGAAATCAAATGGCAAAAAGAAGGAGATTCGTTAGCTCGTTATTTAGTACGAATCAGCGAAATGACGGAATCTATAAAAATTATTCAACAGGCTCTGGAAGGAATTCCAGGAGGGCCCTATGAGAATTTAGAAAACCGATGCTTTGATATAGTAAGGGATCCAAAATGGAATGATTTTGAATATCGCTTCATTAGTAAAAAGCCTTCGCCCACTTTTGAATTGTCGAAACAAGAACTTTATGCGAGAATCGAAGCACCAAAGGGAGAGTTGGGCATTTTTTTGATGGGAGATCAAAGTGTTTTTCCTTGGCGATGGAAAATCCGACCGCCAGGTTTTATCAATTTGCAAATTCTTCCTCAGTTAGTTAAAAGAATGAAATTGGCTGATATTATGACGATACTAGGTAGTATAGATATCATTATGGGAGAGGTTGACCGTTGAAATGATAATTGATAGAACAGAAATACAAGATATCAATTCTTTTTACAGATTGGAGTCTTTAAAGGAGGTCTATGGGATCATATGGATGCTTATCCCTATTTTGACTCTTGTATTGGGAATCACAATAGGTGTACTAGTAATTGTGTGGTTAGAAAGAGAAATATCCGCAGGGATACAACAACGTATTGGACCTGAATATGCGGGCCCTTTAGGAATTCTCCAAGCTCTAGCAGATGGGACAAAACTACTTGTTAAAGAAAATATTATTCCATCTAGAGGAGATAGTGGTTTATTCAGTATCGGACCATCAGTAGCGGTCATATCAATTTTACTAAGTTATTCAGTAATTCCTTTTGGTTATCATCTTACCCTAGCTGATCTCAATATCGGGGTTTTTTTATGGATCGCTATTTCAAGTATTGCTCCTATTGGACTTCTTATATCAGGATATGGATCAAATAATAAATATTCCTTTTTAGGTGGTTTACGAGCAGCTGCTCAATCCATTAGTTATGAAATACCATTAACTCTATGTGTGTTATCAATATCTCTACGTGTGATTCGTTGAGACATAAACTTTTTACTATTTCCGTTCTTTCGCGGAAAGCGTTGAATAGATAGTCTCAGTTTTTTGTTCATCGTTAGTGTTGATGAACTAAATCAGATAGTTCTATGAGTGAAAAAAAACAGCTTATAAGTTCGCAGTAAGAAGTCGAGCCTCATTTCCTATGTACCAGGATTAAGCAAAAGTAAATATAAGCAGTAGAGACTGTTTACCCCAAGATTGGTTGGTTGGGCATCATGGCTTGAAGCGGGTTCACAAGATCAACTGTATGGGGTTTTCATTAGCGTTTGGCTATATTACCCGACTACCATAACAGGCGATTGGGCAAAAATGAGTGGATGGTTAGAAACACCAAATTACACAAGGGATTAGTAATAGAGATTATATAAATTATACAAAGGGCCATTTCCGCATAAAAGGAAGACTAATTGGGGCTTTACGTTAGTAGAAATTATCAGGTAGTACTCCCCATGATTCCGATCCAGAGTATGCTCCTATCCACCGATTAAAGAAATTACTATCAAGAACGAAATAATCCTTTACTTTTTTTTTGAATCCACTTTTTAGAAACAAGAATAGGAACGAAAAAAGTAGAAAGACTGCAATTACAATAAAAAAAATGAATAAAAAAAGAGAGAGAAAGATCTTTATTCTTTAATTATATAATTATATAGAAAGCAAATTCTTGGCATTATTTATGAACTAATGTAATATCTAATTCTTTTTCGTAATTGAAAACGCTGGGTTCAAATATCTATGAATATTTATAGAAGGAGTATTTTATTGAAGGTTTAAGTTATTACTCAAAAAAACATTCTAAATTATTAAAGGATGAGATCAATTCAGAAGTACTTTTATTGTTTTATTATAGCAGACAGAATTCCATTGGTCTAATTCGGGACCTCTCAATAGATTTTTACTCGATCTAGAACATATCGCCATAAAGAATAGCGATCCGGTCCTTAGATTTCTTTGTGGTCCGGGAGGAGCCGTATGAGGTGAAAATTTCATGTACGGTTCTGTAATAGCGATGGGAACAGTGATGTTATCACCGACTATAATTATCTAACAGTTCAAGTACAGTTGATATAGTTGAGGCACAGGCAAAATATGGGTTTTGGGGATGGAATTTGTGGCGTCAACCTATCGGGTTTATCGTTTTTCTAATTTCCTCCCTAGCAGAATGTGAGAGATTACCCTTTGACTTACCAGAAGCAGAGGAAGAATTAGTAGCGGGTTATCAAACTGAATATTCAGGTATAAAATTTGGTTTATTTTATGTTGCTTCTTATCTAAATCTACTAGTTTCTTCATTGTTTGTAACAGTTCTTTACTTGGGTGGATGGAATCTCTCTATTCCGTACATGTTTATTCCTGAACTATTTGAAATAAATAAAGTAGGTGGCGTCTTTGGAACGACAATTTTTCTCTTTATTACGTTAGCTAAAACATATTTGTTCTTGTTTATTCCTATCACAACAAGATGGACTTTACCTAGGTTAAGAATGGACCAATTATTAAACCTTGGATGGAAATTTCTTTTACCTATTTCTCTAGGTAATCTATTATTAACAACTTCTTCCCAACTCCTTGCACTGTAAATACACTATTTTATATTCACGACCTGTCTCAAACAAGAGAAAAAAAAATTCTAGATATTCACGATATGTTCCCTATGGTAACCGGGTTCATGAATTATGGTCAACAAACAGTCCGAGCTGCAAGGTACATTGGCCAAAGTTTTATGATTACCTTATCGCACGCAAATCGTTTACCTGTAACTATTCAATATCCTTATGAAAAATTAATCACATCGGAACGTTTCCGCGGTCGAATCCACTTTGAATTTGATAAATGCATTGCTTGTGAAGTATGTGTTCGTGTATGTCCTATAGATTTACCTGTTGTGGATTGGAAATTGGAAACGAATATTAGAAAGAAACGATTGCTTAATTACAGTATTGATTTTGGAATCTGTATTTTTTGTGGTAATTGCGTTGAGTATTGTCCAACAAATTGTTTATCAATGACGGAAGAATATGAACTTTCTACTTATGATCGTCACGAATTGAATTATAATCAAATAGCTTTGGGTCGTTTACCAATGCCAGTAATTGACGATTACACAATTAGAACAATTTTGAATTCGCCTCAAAGAAAAAATGCGTCAACCCCATGATTTTAAAAATTGAGTTTTATTTTTCCTTGGTCAATAACTACAATAGAAATCCAAACTATTAATTAGTTGATGAGAATCGAGGCGTCATTTGGAGTTAAAATCGAGTGATATATCATCTATCAGTAATTTTTTTAACATATATAGCTTGTTCAAACTCCCATTTATAATTTATTATTCTGATAAAAAAAACGAGATTGATTCAATTAGTGGATACACATCAATCCACACTCATTAGAATTTCTTAGCATTTAGAATTAAATTCATAAAAACATATCATAAAAAAATAGGGTCCATTTCCTGGTCAGGTCAATAAGATCATGAAAGATTGTTTATTTATTTCTTATTTTACATAAAATGGATTTACCTGGACCAATACATGATTTTCTTTTAGTCTTTCTAGGATTGGTTCTTATATTAGGAGGTTTAGGAGTGGTATTACTTACTAATACAATTTATTCTGCCTTTTCATTGGGATTGGTTCTTGTTTGTATATCTTTATTATATATTTTATCAAACTCCCATTTTATAGCTGCCGCACAGCTCCTTATTTACGTGGGAGCTATAAATGTTTTAATCATATTTGCTGTGATGTTTATGAATGGTTCAGCATCTTACAACGATTTTACTCTTTGGACCGTTGGGGATGGGGTTACTGCGATGGTTTGTGCAAGTATTTTTGCTTCATTAATTACTATTATTACAGATACATCATGGTACGGTATTATTTGGACTACAAGATCAAACCAGATTATAGAACAAGATTTTTTAAGTAATAGTCAACAAATTGGGATTCATTTATCAACAGATTTTTTCCTTCCATTTGAACTCATTTCCATAATTCTTTTAGTTGCTTTGATAGGTGCAATTGCTATGGCTCGTCAGTAATAAATCGTTAGAACTAGCATAGTAATCAAAATAAAACGTTGGTGCGTGTTTCAATTCTATCAAAATAGAAATTTTTTTGTCAATATATTATAACAATAAACTCTATTTATTTTATTTCTTTGTTCCACACTTGTTAGTTGCGTACTGTTTATATTCTAGTTAATAGAATCGGTTGAATTCTTGTTCATCTTGAAATGCATCGATATTGATAAGGAGTTGATCAATGATGCTCGAACATGTACTTATTTTGAGTGCCTATTTTTTTTCTATAGGTATATATGGATTGATCACGAGTCGAAATATGGTTAGAGCCCTTATGTGTCTTGAACTTATACTGAATGCAGTGAATATAAATTTCGTAACATTTTGCGATTTTTTTGATAGTCGCCAATTAAGAGGAGACATTTTCTCAATTTTTGTTATAGCTATTGCAGCGGCTGAAGCAGCGATTGGACCAGCAATTGTTTCATCAATTTATCGTAACAGAAATTCTACTCGTATCAACCAATCGAATTTGTTGAATAAATAAGATTAATCATAGAAAGATAAATATCCCTCAAATGAAGATTTTTACTATTTTTCTATATAAATTACAAATTATAATATTAATAAATTCCAATTAGATGCGTAATCTATGATGATGGGCATGCTTACGAAAACCTAATGTAATAAATCAAAGTATCTTGGCCCTTCTATCCTCTCTCATGAGCCGATCCAGAAGTAGATTAATTAGCAAAATTCTGGTAAATCATTGATTCATCTGGTGTCTAAATATATGATTTATTTTACAAGTTTACTAGATCGAAAATTTATGGCGTTTAAAAATTAATAGATCCAATGTCACACTCAGTAAAGATTTATGATACATGTATAGGGTGTACTCAATGTGTCCGAGCCTGCCCCACAGATGTATTAGAAATGATACCTTGGGAGGGATGTAAAGCGAAACAAATCGCTTCTGCTCCCAGAACAGAAGACTGTGTAGGTTGTAAGAGATGCGAATCTGCCTGTCCAACCGATTTCTTGAGTGTTCGAGTTTATTTATGGCATGAAACAACTCGCAGCATGGGTCTAGCTTATTGATATGTTCCATAAAACTCCACGGGAATCCAGTTGATTTTTTTTTACCGACAAAAACCCGTACTCAATAAATTTTAATAGATTTTTTTATTTGAGTACGGGTTTTTTTGTCTTTTTTGTCCAAGTGTATCTTGTCTTTACCACGAATGATTTTCCTTGGTTAACAATAATTGTTGTTTTTCCAATATTGGCGGGTTCCTTAATTTGCTTTCTTCCCCATAGGGGAAATAAGATTTATAGGTGGTATACAATATGTATATGTATTTTAGAACTCCTTCTAACCACCTATGCATTTTGTTATCATTTTCAACTGGACGATCCATTAATCCAATTTGCGGAAGATTATAAATGGATCGATTTTTTTTATTGTTATTGGAGATTCGGAATAGATGGACTTTCTATCGGACCCATTTTACTGACAGGATTTATTACCACTTTAGCCACTTTAGCGGGTTGGCCAGTTACTCGGGATTCCCGATTATTCTATTTTTTAATGTTAGCAATGTACAGTGGTCAAATAGGATCATTTTCTGCTCGAGACCTCTTACTTTTTTTCATCATGTGGGAGTTAGAATTAATTCCTGTTTATTTACTCCTAGCTATGTGGGGAGGAAAGAAACGTCTGTACTCAGCTACAAAGTTTATTTTGTACACTGCAGGAGGTTCCATTTTTCTCTTAATGGGTGTTCTGGGTAGCGGTTTATATGGTTCGAATGAACCGACATTAAATTTTGAAACATTAGCTAATCAACCATATCCTATAGCATTGGAAATAATATTTTATCTTGTATTTCTAATTGCTTTTGCTGTCAAATCACCGATTATACCTCTACATACATGGCTACCAGACACCCATGGAGAAGCACATTACAGTACTTGTATGCTTCTAGCTGGAATCTTATTAAAAATGGGAGCGTATGGGTTGATTCGGATCAATATGGAATTATTACCCCATGCTCATTCTATATTTTCTCCCTGGTT